ACTAGCAAGACAAATAATACTCCCTACAGTCCCTAAAATTTGTTGTTTCGCCTATTTATGGTTCCTTTTTTTCTGCGCCTGCTTTCCTTATCTTATTTTAGTATCTAGTCAAATTTTCCCATTCTAATAGAAAAAAACTCTTGATTATTGATACATTCTATCAATTTTAATTGGTCACTAACGACAGAGTTACATCACACCCCTTCTCATTTTTCAAATTTGTATTGAAAAATAAAGAAAAGGGGTTACAGTGAATTCTTCTCAATATACATACTAGGATTAGGACTATGATACAAGTAATTCCTGACATCTGGTCGAAAAGGAATAGAAAATCTAAAGAGAGGCAAAAGGCTTTTCATAAATTTTTTGGTTCTTTTTTACGAATTTGATAAAGCTAAATAGACAGATCTAAAAATTCATTTCGGATAATTGAACCTTCTCAAACTGTTTCTTTTTAAGAACCAAAAAGATTTGTGCCAAAACAACCGATCCTAAGAAGAACAAAAGGCCTTGGACACGTAATGGATCTTGAAGTACTATTTCCGCATCCCCCTGACCAAATCCACCCACATTAGGATTACTCGTTAATGGTTGATCGAGTTTAATGGATTCGCCCTCTGAAACAAGAAGTTCTAGGCCTCGAGGGATAATATCAACCACTTGGCGTTCATTTGATGCATCCATTATGGTTATTTCGTATCCCCCTTTTTCTTTTCGTAAAATTTTGCTTATTATCCCTCCTGCCGTAGCATTATAAACTGTATTGTTACTTTTGCTACCATCAGGATAAATCTGACCCCTTCCCCTGTTTCCACCTACGTATATAGGATATTTTAAGAAGTGAACATCTTTATTAGTAGCAGGGTCTGGGGCAAGAATAGGAAAGGTTATTTCACTATATTTTTGACCAGGAACAGGACCTATCACAAGAATATTTTTTTTATTGGGGCGATAATTCTGAAAAGAAAGATTTCCTATCTTTTCTTTCATCTCGGGTGAAATACGATCGGGAGGGGCTAATTCAAACCCCTCCGGTAAAATAAGAACAGCTCCCACATTCAAAGCTCCTTTTTTACCGTTAGCTAGAACTTGTTTTAGTTGCATATCATAAGGAATTTTAACAACTGCTTCAAATACAGTATCAGGAAGTACCGCTTGTGGAACCTCAATATCCACGGGCTTACTAGCTAAATGGCAATTGGCACATACAATACGCCCGGTTGCCTCTCGTGGATTTTCATAATTCTGCTGGGCAAAAATCGGATATGCACTTGAAATGGATGCCCAAGTTATTATATATATCATGAGTGAGACAGATATGGAGCGAGTAATCTCTTCCCTTATCCAAGAAAGGGTATTTCTAGTTTGCATGGTCCAATCATTTATCCCGAAAATTTCTACAATAAAGTTAGGTAGGTCGATAATATACTTCCCTAGCCACAATTCTGCTATTTACATTTACTGAAAAAATAAAATTTTTTTGTTGAAATATACAAGGAATCTCCTCATGGGTAAAAAGAGTAAAGTAAATACGACTTTGATTTGGTTATGATGTATAAGGTAAGAAAGATTAGAATTGGATCAGTGAATCATTTTTTAGTCATTTATTGCATGATAAATCACTACAAGTGACGGAGATACACGATTTAAATAACGAAAGATCCAATATTTAAAAATTGTATCAAGAATGACTGGAAAGGTAGAAACTAGACCAGATAAAATTTGCTCATAATGAGCAAACCCAAAATCTTTGTAAATATAACCAATCATTAGTTCCCAACCGTGAGGCGAATGGAATCCGATACATAAATCAGTTAATAAAAGAATCGAAAAAGCTTTAATTGTATCACTTAAATTATATAGGAATTCTTGAACCCAAGAATTCAGAATAAAAAGCTTTTCCTTACCCCAAAAGGAATAACCACTTAGAATAACGAAAGATATTAGATTTGTCGAGAAGTGCAAGATTGTATGGATACGATACTCATTGTGTATCTTGATGAATTGGATCGTTTCTTTGTGGATTCCTAGACGAAATTGTTGTAAATCGGTTTCTGGGTATTCCTTTATCATTTCATCCAGCTGGAATAGTTCCTCTAATTGTATGAATTTGTCTAGAACACTTTTTTCTTGAATATCATTCAAAAAAGTTTCGCATTGTCTAGTATTCCACCAATTAGTAATCCAAGTTTTCAAACTTTTATTACAGCAGAGAGAGATCAACCAGGGCAAAAAGACTATAGATGTAAAATAAAAAAAAGGAATGAATGCTTTCTTTTTTGCCATTTTGAATCTGTGAATTGTTAATGAACCTACCGCATTTGTTGATTCTATTAGATCTAATATTTCTATCGAGCATGAGTTTCTATTCTAATTCGAATAGAATGTATTGAGCCTATGAATCCATTTTATCTTTTTCTTTTGATTCAATACTTAGTCTTTGCTTTGAATCTAGAAAGAATACAGAAATAGACTCAGAATACACTTCCAATTTGAATCAAGAAAAAATTGGATTTCCAGGATGTTATTCCCCCTTTTTTTGATCAATACTAAATGTTCAATTGACAAAAAAAAAGAAAGAAATTCTTTAGTTTTTTCTTCCTACTGCCAAAGCATTTAGTCTTTTAAAATGAATTCATTTCAAAATACTTCAATTGGTACACGCAAGAAGTAAGCCAATTCAGCAGCTTTTTGCTCAATTTCTCGTGTAGTAAAATTCTCATCAGTACGAATTAAAGGAATAGCTCCTTGACCTCGAATTTCCATATAAAGGACACGCCGAGCAGAAACACCCTCTTTAACTTCTATTCTGATGGACTGAATATCTTTCATAAGGAATCGTAAAAAGATGCGACGACTTTTTCCAGGAAATCCCCAACGAAAAATACGCACTATTCCTTCTTTTCGGTCGAAAAGATCATAACCACTACCCACATTCCACAAAATAGTGCACCACAAATAGCAACTAATAAAGAGACCTGCGATCCCGTAGAAAGACATCACAATCCCTTGTGGAAAAAAAAGGATTTGCTGAGACGCAAATAACGATATAAAATTTCTACCAAGATAACTGGAAGTTCCAACCAATAAGAATCCTAATGAACCTAAAAATAGGATAAAGGCCCAGCAGAAATTACTTGTTTTTCGAGACCCCGTTATAAATTCTATCCATATAGATTCTGATCGCCAACTCATATATATTAGATCCAGTTATACAATTTTTTGGAATTGAGAAAATATGACTTTCCTTTTTTTGTTTTCAAAGTAACTCTCATCAACTATTTTGTTGTGAACCTTTACCTTAGGAGTAATTCATAGAATTGTTTATATCTAAAATAATACCATCTCCTTCCTTTATATGATCCCCTATAACTATATACATACAAATAAATACATTGACTTGAATTTCATACATCGGCCTGATGATGATCCATTTTTTCAAAGAGCGCAAATTGAGTTACCCATATAATACGTTTACACATGCATAAGAGCTTTTTTTAGTTATGTTTATAGGAATCTATGTGTTATACAATATTCTACCAAATGGGTCTTATCGAATCGAAGTTTTTAAAATAAAAAAAAAAAGAGTGATATGATTCGGTCTCATCCGATCTAAAAAATCTTATTTTTTTGAATATGAAGAAATAAAGAAGCCATTGCAAGTGCCGGAAAGACTAGGCCTACTAAAGGCACAAAAATGGAGGGTAAGTTATTAAAAGTTGTCATAAAATGGGTACCTCAATTTAATATTTGTACCTGTTATTGTTATATTATGAATTCTAAAGATATCTTAGAATATCTTGTATTTTTATTATTTCTATTATATATATTATATAATTATACTAAGTATCTTTAAGTAAATATATATCTAATACTAATATACAACCTTATAGAAATAGAATAAAAAATAGGTACAAGAAACGCCAAACTCAATAAATGGACTTATTCATCTTTCAAAATCAAATAGATGTACCTTGTTAGATTTATTATTCTTTTTGTTCTTTTTGTCTTCTAATAGTCATTAATAAAGAAAAAATTTTATTCCATTATAAATTTCTACAAAATTGATTGGAATCTGATCCAACAACAGGGAATTTTCAGGAAATGCAAAAAGATGCAAGACTCTCTAGAGATCTCTATCTCTATTTGAATTATCTATACATATGCAAGCAAGAGAGGAAAATAAACTTTGTTTGATTTGTCTAGTCTAATTTTCACTTCCCGAAAGCAAAAATTCACTTTTGATCTTGTTGATAGAGGTTTACTGAGTAGTAAACCAGAATATCGATAAAAAAATGATTCGAAATAAAAATGAATTTTTCAGGGTTTTCATTTAATTCTGATAAACTACCTGTTCCATTTTATTTTCTTTTTTTTCAAAGGAAAAAAAGCATGGAGCTGAAATAACTCATTCACAACACCTTTTAAAAGATTACGTGGTACAATTGCATCCAATAAGCCCTTACGTAATAAAGATTCAGCCGCTTGTGAACCTTCTGGCACGGCTTTTTTCAATGTTTGTTCAATTACTCTTTTACCCGCAAATGCAATATAGGCATAGGGTTCCGCAATAATGATATCCCCCAACATACCAAAACTAGCTGTCACCCCACCGGTAGTAGGAGATGTAAGAATTGCTATATAGAATAACTTTTTACTTGATTGATAATGACATAAAACCGAAGAAATTTTAGCCATTTGCATCAAACTTAAACTTCCTTCTTGCATTCGTGCTCCTCCAGAAGAACACACTAAAATAAGAGGTAAACATTGATTGGTAGCATACTCGATCAAACGAGTTATTTTTTCGCCTACTACAGATCCCATACTACCCCCCATAAACTGAAAATCCATAACCCCAAGGGCTACCGGAATACCGTTTAGTTGACCTGTACCTGTTTGAACAGCGTCAGTCAATCCTGTCTTTTTTTGAGCAACGTAAATACCCTTTTTATAAGGTTCTTCCCTCGAATGAAATTTAATGGGATCCGCAGAGACCA